AACGCGGAAGCAGAAGCCCTTTTGAAAGAAGCTATTCAGGAACAGATGGAACGCTTTATACTTCAGGAACAAGCATAAAGAAATGAATTCTTTTTTGGAGTAATCAAGCCTCTCTGCTCTGATTCAAATCATTCAAAATTTCTGTCTTGACATAGAAATAAAAAAAAATAGATGGAAATACATTGCGTCCAATAGGATTTGAACCTATACCAAAGGTTTAGAAGACCTATGTCCTATCCATTAGACAATGGACGCTTTTCATTCATTTCAATTTTGCCTCTTGTTTGAAAAAAAAAAAGAATCGTACTGTAATGTGAGATATCTTTAGGAATTGTATATTTAATTTAATCATATATTAATTATATATTTAATATAGAGAGAATAAAAATAGCGAATATATAAGTACGAGCTTTCTATATTCATTCTTTAGATTTCTTTCTTAATTAATATTAATTAATATTATTAGTAATAAATAGTAAGAAATCTAAAGAATGAATATATTAATTTATTTATAGATTCGATACGAGAGGGTCTAAAGCGGGTAGCGGGAATCGAACCCGCATCGTTAGCTTGGAAGGCTAGGGGTTATAGTCGACGTCGATTCAATTCAACATTTTGAGCGTCTCTAATTCAAAACCGAGCATGAAACTTTGGTTTCAATCGGCTCCTTTATGGAAGATGGATAAATTCCTAGATCTAAAAGATGTTAATAAAAATTCTACCCATAACATCTATGTTAGCTTTTTGTCTGAATACATTGAATTCAAAAAGACTTGCTTTCTAGATGATCCCGCTAGAGTAAGATAATTGTAACAATCTTTCTAGTTCTTTCGTTCTTTATTTCTATTTCAAAAAAATCCTTAGGAAAAGTACTTTGTTCCCACCGAGCTAAAACAATATGTCGATGTCTCTAGTAAATCAAAGTCATCATTTAATAGCTATTTTGCTTCAATTTCTTTTCTATCAACTTAAAATGGAAGATTTAGTTACGGTTAGAAATAAACTTTTCTATCTTCAGCCATGGATCTTTAATTTATAATTATTTAATTGGAAGTATTAATCCAATTCACAAATTATGTTTCGCAATTTTCGAATCCAATTTTTCAATTTCGAGTTGTTCTTTGGATCTAAATCACGATAATTTCTATTTTTCCTCGAATCCGTCATTGAGAGGTAAAGGATTTAATCCTTTTAAGAAAAAAAGTTTTTAATCGGAATATAAATTAAACCGAGGGACCCCTTAACTATTAAGGGGGTTAATATAACGAATCACACTTTTACCACTAAACTATACCCGCTACAATATAATTATTGTATACAAATGGATCTTTTGTCGAACAGAGGCATTTCGCGTAATCAAAATAAATAGGATCCTAAACGAATCATGAAAATTAGAGTGTTAACTTAATTTTTGTGTTCGCGGGATTAAGATTAAATAACTAAAAAAAAAGCCTTTCTTTTTTCAAATCTGATAAAGGGTTTTATCTATCATTCGTTGTAACAAAAGTAACAAAAACGGGCTTGGAAAAGGGCCCGGCTAGGTATTTTCCTAGCCAGCCGGGCGTGGGAGTAAACGATAAAAGAAAGGACCCCTTCGATCAAAATGAAAACAATTGGATCCTTTTAGCTCTTACTTTATCTAACTGGAATTACTGATAAAAGTTATACACATCTAATCTATATAATAAAAAGATAGAAATAAAGCCTTTTTTAATCCTTACTTTATGTGTAATGTAACATAGTAATTGTAATTTTTTTTTCAATTGGGAGAGATGGCTGAGTGGACGAAAGCGGCGGATTGCTAATCCGTTGTACAAGTTATTTGTACCGAGGGTTCGAATCCCTCTCTTTCCGCCTCCCTCGATGACTTGATATTTGAATTTCATTTATCTTTCAAAATTTTCAACTCATTTTTTATTTTATTCTTCACGTCCAGGATTACGCCCTGGATCATTAGATAGGAATCCAAAGATGAAGAGAGAAACAAAGAATATCACTACTGTATAAACGAAAAGTTTGAGAGTAAGCATTACACAATCTCCAAGATCATATCATTTTTTGGGGAAAAGGGGGAATAGATCGTCTTTTTTTATGCCACATACCCTAATCCTATTTTGACATCAAGAAATGAAGTGCTTTCTAGAAATAGAAAAAATTTGGAATTTCTGAAAATTCTTTTGTCAGAAGAGTCTTTCATTACTATAAAAGTATATTTCATATCCAAAATTATATATTCTCGAAGACTCTGATATTAATAGGATTAGTGTCTTTCGCCGGCAAATAAAATGGGGTCGTACTGGGGAAATGGGGTGATTTAGATTTCTCGCGTCAGGTCAATAGTTTCTTTGAATTGAGGGTTCATTATTATGAGACTTATCTGATCCAATTGATAGAATTTTCGAAATAAATCCTGAATTTTCTAGGATAATATTAAAGATCTCAGCGAAAACTTACAGCAGCTTGCCAAACAAAGGCTAATAGAAAAAAAAACAGAGGTATGACTGGCATAACATCTACAATCGGATTCAAAAAAGCATAGGCCTCCGGTAATTTGGCGAAGACAAAATTACTCGAATAAAGAGCCGAATTAATACAGATCAAACTAAAGATATTAAGCATAACAGACATTTTTTTCTTGGAGATAATTGCATTTTGATTGAGTTATTGATATGAAGTCAAAAGGAAGAAAGTAAAGTAGAAAAAATTCTTCTTTGTCTTTGAATTCACCCAATCAAAAACCCTCCCATTCTCAAATAGAATAGAAGAAATTCGACTTTCATACAATATCTTAATTGAATTATATGTAATGATCAATAAATTGAATTTTATTCTATAATATATACGTATAAAAATCGTAGTAAGAATATATTCTCTAAATTCGATATTTGGATTCGAATTGACGATCAACCAATACCAGCATTATTCTTTATTAGTGTCGAATAGAAATTAAAATGGGGCGTGGCCAAGTGGTAAGGCAACGGGTTTTGGTCCCGGTATTCGGAGGTTCGAATCCTTCCGTCCCAGCTCATATTCCATTCTAAATCTACATTTGATTAGAATAAAAAAAAATAGAATAATATTCTTATAAGCATCTGTTTATATTTAACGGTCTAATATTGAATAGAGATAAAGAAATTCATTCATTTGATTTTTTTCTTTATATCTTTTATGAAAATCTTATAGAAATATTACTGAATATTAAGTTAAACAAAATATGAAAATACGTATATAAAACTAGGAAATGCATAGCCTATATGTATATATTAGTATTATTCTATGCTCCTATGCTTTATTTCAGTGCGAGTCATTTTACGTTGTGAAACAAAAATTTTATGATCTATTAAATAAAAAAAGCCAATTTCAATAGTTAACTATATTTATTTATAAGAGTAACAATTGTTTAATCTATCTGATAGATAGAAATCGGGACTCTTCTTTAGTAGCTATTTTATAAAATAAGAATCGAAACAATTAATAGAATAAAAACACTAAAATTGGGGTTAACTCTTCTTTAGTAGCTATTTTATAAAATAAGAATCGAAACAATTAATAGAATAAAAACACTAAAATTGGGGTTACGTTGAAAAACCTCTTCAGAAAAATGTATATCCATCTATCTAGAAGCAAAGTGATAGAGTACTATGTATATGTAGCGAATGAACCAATGATTATTCACGATTCCATAATGGAATCAATTCCATACCGGTTCCCAATTAGAGAAGAAATGTTATGGTAAAACTTCGTTTGAAACGATGTGGTAGAAAGCAACGTGCGACTTGAAAGACACGATCCGTTGTGGATTTTTACATCCACCATTTTATATAAAAATGAAGGTGCTCTTGACTCGACATCATTTATTCTGTTTCACTACAAACCCCATTGGGTTGTAATGGAAATAGTCCATGATGGAGCTCGAGTAGAAAGTATTGATTCCTTTCTCAGGGGCAAGGGTCTATGGTTAATGCCAATCAATAAATTGTAACAACTTCGTAAGTATATCGTTGATAGAGAAATCGAAAGGGTTTCACGTTTCCAATCTAAAAGAAAATTTAATTTATTGGAATTGCAAAAATTCTTTCCATACAAAGTGTATCATAGGAGAATCAACCCTTTCTATCTATAACTATCTATAATTCTTTATTAGAAAAAAATCGCAAAAAAAGGTATGTTGCTGCCATTTTGAAAGGATTAAGAATTGCCGAAGTTATGTCTAAACCCAATGATTTAAAACAAAGATTAAAAGGATCCCAAAACAAGAAAAAATCTTTTCCATTGTTTCCATAATTGGACCATAATAAAAATTCAAATAGATTTGAAACGAAAGAAACAAAAAAGGGGGTTTAAAGACCACTCAAGAAATGAAATGCTTAACTATTTTACTTTGAGCCATTTGAGAGTTATCTAACTTGAGTTATGAGTACAAATGATTTTTTTAAGGAAGTAACAAAAAAAGGGGGAGTTAAACCAGAATCTAATTGATTTAACCATTTTCTAGTCCCATTTGTGATTGTATGTAATAAGTCGAACTTAAAATCATTTTTAACGAGCCGTACGAGGAGAAAACTTCCTATACGTTTCTAGGGGGGGTTCTTTTTTACATCTATCCCAATGAGCCGTCTATCGAATCGTTGCAATTGATGTTCGGTCCCGAAGAGAAGGACGAGATCTTCGGAAAGTGGGTTTTTATGATCCGATAAAGAATCAAACTTATTTAAATGTTCCTGCTATTTTATATTTCCTTGAGAAAGGTGCTCAACCTACAGAAACGGTTCAGGATATTTTAAAGAAAGCGGAGGTTTTTAAGGAGTTTAACTCTAATCAAACTAAATGAAATGAATTAAGTAAATAAATACTAAAGAAAAGTTGTATAAAACTATATAGGAGTCACCATTCCCCTAAATTTTTTTTTATCTTTTGCTCTATTCATACCAGTGAATTGTATAACAGTAAAATCAGAATTTCTTAATTTATTGATCCTAGAAAAATTCTGACAGTCTCTT